GTCTCATACATTATGGGGATGGCGAGAAAAGATATATTTTACACCCCAGAGGGGCTATAATTGGAGATACCATTGTTTCTGGTACAGAAGTCCCTATATCAATGGGAAATGCCCTACCTTTGAGTGCGGTTTGAACTATTGATTTACGTAATTGGAAGTAACCAATTAGGTTTACGATGAAACCTAGAAATCAATCACTGATCCAATTTGAGTACCTCTATGGGATAGACCTCAACAGAAAACTGTTGAGTAACGGCAGCAAGTGATTGAGTTCAGTAGTTCCTCATAGAAAATTATTGACTCTAGAGATATGGTAATATGGAGAAGACAAAATTGTTTGAAGCACGCACAGAACCGGAAGCGCCCCTTGTTTCAAAGAGAGGAGGACGGGTTATTCACATTTAATTTGATGGTCAGAGGCGAATTGAAAGCTAAGCAGTGGTAATTATAAAGATCCCCCCGGGGAAAAATAGAGATGTCTCCTACGTTACCCGTAATATGTGGAAGTATCGACGTAATTTCATAGAGTCATTCGGTCTGAATGCTACATGAAGAACATAAGCCAGATGATGGAACGGGGAGACCTAGGATGTAGAAGATCATACATGAGTGATTCGGCAGATTTGGATTCCTATATATCCACTCATGTGGTACTTCATCATACGATTCATATAAGATAAAGATCCATCTGTCTAGATATCATCATATACATCTAGAAAGCCGTATGCTTTGGAAGAAGCTTGTACAGTTTGGGAAGGGGTTTTTAAAAGAAGAATCTACTTCAACCGATATGCCCTTAGGCACGGCCATACATAACATAGAAATCACGCTTGGAAAGGGTGGACAATTAGCTAGAGCGGCGGGCGCTGTAGCGAAGCTGATCGCAAAAGAGGGTAAATCAGCCACATTAAGATTACCATCCGGGGAGGTCCGTTTGATATCCAAAAACTGCTTAGCAACAGTCGGACAAGTGGGTAATGTTGGGGTGAATCAACAAAGTTTGGGTAGAGCCGGATCGAAGTGTTGGATAGGTAAGCGTCCTGTAGTAAGAGGAGTAGTTATGAACCCTGTAGACCATCCCCATGGAGGTGGGGAAGGGAAAGCCCCAATTGGTAGAAAAAAACCCACAACTCCTTGGGGTTATCCTGCGCTTGGAAGAAGAAGTCGGAAAAGGAAAAAATATAGTGATAGTTTTATTCTTCGTCGCCGTAAATAGGAATATTGAAAATAGCATTTTTTTAATTTGAAATAATGTGATGGGCGAACGACGGGAATTGAACCCGCGCGTGGTGGATTCACAATCCACTGCCTTGATCCACTTGGCTACATCCGCCCCTTATCTAGCTAAAGGATTTTCTCTTTTTTCCATTCATCATTATTGTATTTATTCTTACCTTCATACTTAGATCGAGATATTCTATTGGACATAGAATGCCAATCTTTAAAATGTAAAAAAAGGAGTAATCAGCTGTGGCACGTTCACTAAAAAAAAACCCTTTTGTAGCTAATCATTTATCAAGAAAAATGGAAAAACTCAACATGAGGGAGGAGAAAGAAATAATAGTAACTTGGTCTCGGGCATCTACCATTATACCCAAAATGATTGGCCATACAATCGCTATTCATAATGGAAAGGAACATTTACCTATTTATATAACAGATCGTATGGTAGGTCACAAATTGGGAGAATTCGCGCCTACTCTGACTTTCGCGAGACATGCGAGAAACGATAATAAATCTCGTCGTTAATTTGGAAAAAAAATAGATACTTATCATTCATTGGCGGGAGATAACCTTATGATAAAGAAAAAGAACTCAAATTCGAGTGGAGAAGTAAAAGTTTTAGCTCAACATATATGTATGTCTGTTTTCAAAGCACAAAGAGTAATTGATCAGATTCGCGGGCGTTCTTATGAGGAAACACTTATGATATTGGAACTTATGCCTTATCGAGCATCTTATCCCATTTTTAAATTGGTTTATTCCGCAGCAGCAAACGCTAGCCATAATATGGGTTTGAACGAAACCGATTTATTCATTAGTAAAGCCGAAGTCAATGGAGGGCCTTTTGTGAAAAAATTAAGGCCTAGAGCTCGAGGACGTAGTTATCCGATAAAAAGACCCACTTGTCATATAACAATTGTATTAAAAGATAAATCAAAATTATCTTTCGATGAATTTAAGATTTAGATTCCTATTTAGAAAAAAATAGATGAAAAGATAATATACTAAAAAATATGGGACAAAAAATAAATCCGCTTGGTTTCAGACTTGGTACAACCCAAAATCATCATTCCTTTTGGTTCGCACAACCAAAAAATTTTTCTGTAGGTCTACAAGAAGATGCGAAAATACGGAATTGTATCAAGAACTATGTACAAAAAAATAAGAGAATATCCTCAGGTTTCGAAGGAATTGGAATTGCGCGTATAGAAATTCAAAAAAGGATTGATTTAATCCAGGTCATAATACATATTGGATTCCCAAATTTATTAATAGAGGGCCGAACACGAGGAATCGAAGAATTACAGATGAATGTACAAAAAGAATTTCGTTCTGTGAACCGAAGAATCAACATTGCTATCACACGAATAGAAAAACCTTATGGAGACCCCAATATTCTTGCAGAATATATGGCTTCTCAATTAAGAAATAGAGTTTCGTTTCGAAAAGCAATGAAAAGAGCTATTGAATTAACTGAACAAACAGATACAAAAGGAATTCAAATACAAATTGCAGGACGTATTGACGGAAAAGAAATTGCACGTGTCGAATGGATCAGAGAAGGTAGAGTTCCTCTACAAACAATTCGCGCTAAAATTGATCATTGTTCCTATACAATTCGAACTATCCACGGAGTACTAGGCCTCAAAATTTGGATATTTGTGGATGAAGAATAATAGACCTTTATTTATCTTGTCATTCTATCCAGTAATATAGTGGTATATAGAACAAAAAACTAGAAACTTTTTATATTTTTCTGTTAAATCAAACAAAAAGAAACAATTCTAATTCTATAAGGTTGAATAAAAAAGAAATTAACCAATTTTTTATATAATTGCTATGCTTAGTGTGTGACTCGTTAGTTTTTTCTTTAGAGTTTTTAGTAGGATCAAAAAAAGACTGACCCCTAGTATTAACTCAATAACTACAACTACTATATAAAAATAAATTAAAAACTAATAACTAACTTATTGCTTCATATTGTCGAGATCCCAAAAACAGTCACTATATGACTGGATCAATCATATAATTGTAACAACTGAAATTGTTCCATAACAAACAAATCCGATTGTGGATTTGAAATAAAAAAAAAAAGAAAGGGATGCGGATAAATGGAAAGGTGATAGAAAGAGAGAACAAAAATATCAATGATATATAATTCCAATATGTATGGTCTATGAATTACCTCATATAAATAAAAGGCAGTGTAATAAAGCATTAATTTCATATTGTTTTAATATTGTTTAATATTGTATCGATTGATATATAAATAATAAATGATATATAAATAATAAAGAGCTTCGGGTTAATAGAAACTGAGGAGATTGACTCGGGAACCAATTTTGTTGAGAGCTCCATTGCAGAGTTCGGGCCTAATCATTAATGGAGAAGCTATAGGAACGACGAAACCTGTGACTATATAGGATTCTATTTAAAAGAATCCAAATGATTGAGCAGGCAGGATGGCGGAATGAACCAAGAACAAATTTTTTTACTTTGAGAGGTCGTGGATTGATCCTACGAATAAAGCAGGAAAAGGAAAGAGTCGATATTCGCCCGCGAAACCCTTATTTCTTATTTATTGGATTCCAATATTGTCTTGAATTTACTAAAAGAAAAGTAAAAAAAAAAATAAGAATACGGTATAAAAAAGAAACATTATCTATATCTATAAATAGACAAATCTAACTGTATATACAGCTTCTTATCTAATATTCTTATCTAATAAATGAAATATAATATCAATAAATCCCATTACTTAGTTTAATGTATTAGTCATTAAATACATGTGCATCTGTAATATTATCGAATCCTTTCATTCGTGAGGAGCTGGATGAGAAGAAACTCTCATGTCCGGTTCTGTAGTAGAGGTGGGAAAAAACCATCAACTATAACCCCAAAAGAACCAGATTTCGTAAGCAACATAGAGGAAGAATGAAAGGAATATCTTGCCGGGGTAATCATATTTGTTTCGGCAGATATGCTCTTCAGGCACTTGAACCCGCTTGGATTACCGCTAGACAAATAGAAGCAGGACGAAGAGCAATGACACGATATGCACGTCGTGGTGGAAAAATATGGGTACGTGTTTTTCCCGATAAACCTATTACAGTAAGGCCCGCAGAAACACGTATGGGGTCGGGAAAGGGATCTCCCGAATATTGGGTATCTGTTGTTAAACCCGGTCGAATACTTTATGAAATGGGCGGAGTCTCAGAAACTGTAGCCAGAGCAGCAATTTCAATAGCTGCGTGCAAAATGCCTATAAAAACTCAATTTGTTATTTCAGGATAAGGATGTAGAACTAAATATAAAAAAAGGGATGAAAAAACAATCACGAGTTTCTTTATTTCTAGACAAATACTATTTCTTCTTTTTCCTCATTCTTTGCATTGAAATAATAAATTCAAATAAAAATGATATGATTCAACCTCAGACCCTTTTGAATGTAGCAGATAACAGTGGAGCTCGAGAATTAATGTGTATTCGAATCATAGGAGCTGGTAATCATAGATATGCTCATATTGGTGACGTTATTGTTGCTGTAATTAAGGAAGCAGTGCCCAATATGCCTCTAGAAAGATCAGAAGTAATAAGAGCTGTAATTGTACGTACATGTAAAGAACTCAAACGTGACAACGGTATGATAATACGATATGATGACAATGCAGCGGTTGTCATTGATCAAGAAGGAAATCCAAAAGGAACTCGAGTTTTTGGTGCGATTGCTCGGGAATTGAGACAGTTGAATTTTACTAAAATAGTTTCATTAGCTCCCGAGGTATTATAAAGACTCATAGTCATAGATCAAACTAGAATATTGTTCTAGTAGGATATCTGAAATAAACCCAATTAATAGATTGTGTCTCACGCATATACTTTTAATAATTTAATAATGAATTTCATAATAAATTTCAAATTTCATTCAATAATGAATACTTTGAATCAAATAAAAAAACATGTTGATTATATCAAAATTAGGAAGCACCAATAATTATAATTCGTCATGGGCAGAGACGCTATTGCTGATATAATAACTTCTATAAGAAATGCTGACATGAGTAAAAATGGAACGGTTCAAATAGTATCCACAAATATCACCGAAAACATTGTTAAAATACTCCTACGAGAGGGTTTTATTGAAAATGTTCGGAAACATCAGGAAAGTAATAAAAATTTCTTGGTTTCAACCTTGCGCCATAGAAGAACTAGGAAAGGAATATATAGAACTATTTTAAAACGTATCAGTCGACCCGGTCTACGAATTTATTCCAACTATAAAAAAATTCCTAAGATTTTAGGTGGGATGGGAATTGTAATTCTTTCCACTTCTCGAGGCATAATGACAGATCGAGAAGCTAGACTAGAAAAAATTGGAGGAGAAATTTTGTGTTATATATGGTGATCCTCCTCCGGTATCCTCATTTTCTCTCTAACTTCCTATTTGTGAAATAGAGAGGAAAGGTGAGTTATATAACTCTTCCTCCATTAGTTGATACTTCAAGGAGGTTGCCTGGAATGAAAAAAAAAAATGATTCATGAAGGTTTAATTACTGAATCATTTCCCAATGGTATGCTCTCCGAATTCGTTTATATAATGAAGATCTAATTCTAGGTTCTATTTCGGGGAGGATCCGACGCAGTTTGATACGAACACTGCCGGGGAATAGAATCAAAATCGAAATAAGGCAATATTATTCAACCAGGGGACGTATAATTTATAGACTTCGGAACAAAGATTCGAACGATTAGATAGATTCTTTTTGAAAACATCCCTTTCATCAAAGATACAATTTGAAGCAAAAAAAAAACAAGAGACTTATTTTCTTCCAAGGAATAGATTAAAAATTAAAGTAAGGAGTGAGAAATATGAAAATAAGGGCTTCCGTTCGTAAAATTTGTGAAAAATGTCGACTGATCCGTAGGCGCGGACGAATTATAGTGATTTGTTCCAATCCGAGACATAAACAGAGACAAGGATAATCTTTCTAAAGTTTCTCAAAGAGGAGTTATGTAAAAATAAAAGATTTGTTTTAACATGAAATGGATATCTCCGTATCTTTCTATATATTTCTGATTCATATTTATGAGATGATAAAATATGGCAAAACCTATACAAAGAATTGGTTCGCGTAGGAATGGGCGTATTAGTTTACGTAAGACTGAACGTAGAATACCAAAAGGAGTTATTCATGTTCAAGCCAGTTTCAACAATACCATTGTAACTGTTACAGATGTACGAGGTCGAGTGGTTTCTTGGGCCTCCGCCGGTACTTCTGGATTCAAAGGCACAAGAAGGGGAACACCCTATGCTGCGCAAGCAGCCGCTTTAGATGCTATTCGTACTGTAGTAGATCAGGGTATGCAACGAGCAGAAGTTATGATAAAAGGTCCCGGTCTCGGAAGAGACGCAGCATTACGGGCTATTCGTAGAAGTGGTATACTATTAAGTTTCGTACGTGATGTAACACCTATGCCGCATAATGGATGTAGACCTCCCAAAAAAAGACGTGTGTAAAAAAAAGAATGAAATGGATTTCAAGAGAAATAAACGATTCAATGATCTGATCAAATAATAATATTAGTATGGTTCGAGAGGAAATAGCAGGATCCACTCGAACACTACAGTGGAAATGTGTTGAATCAAGAGTAGACAGTATGCGTCTTTATTATGGTCGTTTCATTCTGTCCCCGCTCATGAAAGGGCAAGCCGATACCATAGGTATTGCCATGCGAAGGGCTTTACTTGGAGAAATAGAAGGAACATGTATCACACGTGCTAAATCTGAGAAGGTGCCACATGAATATTCTACGATAGTAGGTATTGAGGAATCGGTACATGAAATTTTAATAAATTTGAAAGAAATTGTATTGAGAAGTAATCTGTATGGAGTTAGAGACGCATCCATTTGCGTTAGGGGTCCTAGATACGTAACCGCTCAAGATATCATCTCACCGCCTTCCGTGGAAATAGTTGACGCAACACAGCATATAGCTAACCTGACAGAACCAATTGATTTGCGTATTGGATTACAAATCAATAGAGATCGCGGATACCGTATAAACCCCACAAATAACTCTCAAAACAGAAGTTATCCTATAGATGCTGTATCCATGCCTGTTCGAAATGCGAATCATAGTATTCATTCTTATGGAAATGGAACTGAAAAACAAGAAATACTTTTTCTAGAAATATGGACGAATGGAAGTTTAACTCCTAAGGAAGCACTTTATGAAGCTTCTCGTAATTTGATTAATTTCTTTATTCCTTTTCTGCATGCGGAGGAAAGGAGCATTCATTTCGAGGAAAATAAAAACAGGTTTACTCTACCTCCTTTTACCTTTCAAAATGGATTAACTAAGCTAAGGAAAAACAAAAAAGGAATTCCATTGAAATGTATTTTTATTGACCAATTAGAACTATCTCCTAGGACCTATAATTGTCTCAAAAAGTCCAATATACATACATTATTGGACCTTTTGAGTAACAGTCAGGAGGATCTTATGAGAATTGAATATTTTCGTACAGAAGATGTAAAACGGATATTGGACACTCTACAGAAACATTTCGCAATCAATTTACCTAAGAATAAGTTTTCATTTTAAAGAAATTATTTCATATTCTTTTTTTATTATAAAAAAAAAATTTGATCTTCGACACGCAATCCGTATTTTCGTGAAATAGATCATAATAAAATTCATGTATCTAGGGAAGATTCACTTTAGAAGCGACTATTCCCTAGATACCTACATCGTGGTATTTCACAGTTGAATCAATTTGAAAAAGACCTAAAGTTAGAGATTTATCAATAGGTAATGTTGCTCCAATACCTAACCAAAGAGCTACTGCGGTACCGATCAAAAAGACTGTTGTAGCTACTGGACGACGAAATGGATTTTGGAATTTATTAACATTCTCCAAAAAGGGTACTGTTAATAATCCTGTTGGTACTGAAACCATTAAAAGAACACCCAATAATTTATTGGGTACTGTGCGGAGTATTTGAAATACAGGAAAAAAGTACCATTCGGGCAATATTTCCAAAGGAGTTGCAAATGGATCTGCCGGTTCACCAATCATTGATGGTTCTAGGACTGCTAAGCCGACATTACATGCAATAGTACCTAGAATTACTACCGGAAAAATATATAAAAGATCATTGGGCCATGCGGGTTCTCCATAATAATTATGCCCCATCCCTTTGGCCAATTTAGCTCTTAATACAGGATCATTCAAGTCAGGTTTCTTTGTTATTGGGATAGGTGAATTCTTATGGATCCATCCCCCGAAAGAACCGGACATGATAATTTTTCATCATCCGGCTCGAGCAAGATTCAAAAGAATTACAGAAATAGATTGATAGAAAATCTATATTTAATACATATCCACACATATAAAATAGAATGACTTTATGTAAGTAAGAAAGGATTTACTAGATCCCATTTCCGAAGTTGCACCTATTCATATTCAGTGCAAATAATTTAGTTCTTACAGATAAATGCTCAATATCCAAGTAGGCTTAAAATTTGATCATAATCAAGGGCTTTTTGGACTGTCTCATGTCTTTTTGATTTGATTCGTTTTTTTCCCCACAACATCTCGATTTTCTTACATACAAAGTCTTTACTTGTTACTAATAAAGTCTAGCCTCTGTTCTTCCTTAGATCCCTTATTTCACTCCGATAGTATCATATTATAGATCGAGGTCGATGCAGAGGAAATGAATGCATTTCCATACTATAAATAAGTAAGTGGGATAGATAAAACATTGGATCGTGCCACATCACTTATTCTACAAGATCTTACGGAGCCTGTTCATGCATGACATAATTCGGGCATGATCATAGAAAAGATTCTCCTCAAGCGAACCGGCCTATCCTATGCTACATAGGGGGATTTACGTGGTGGTTGGATGCGGAGACACGTTTGGTTGTGAATTCCAACGTGGCGGATAAAATAATATATCGGCATGGCCCAATCAATAGTTCAAGTCACACACTCCCATAATCCATCCATCCTCTCTTCGGAGAATCCACTTCAACTATTCTTATCAAATAAGAACTAAAATACTTCGGAGTTGAAGAGAAGTATCAAAAAACATGTCTTATTTTTTCAATAATACATATTTGTAGCAATGAAATACTATTGTTCCTTCCCGATACGATATATCAGAAATTACAAATATCTATGATCTGTTTTCTCTATACTCTATAAAATAAAGCTATAAAGGACCCGAAATACCTTGCTTACGTATCATTAGGAAGTGCATTAACATAAATACGGCAGTAAGAAGAGGCAATACAAAAGTGTGTAAACTATAAAAACGAGTCAAGGTAGATTGACCCACACTAGCACTTCCGCGTAATAACTCTACCAAAGGAGATCCTATTATAGGAATAGCGTCAGGCACGCCTGTCACAATTTTTACTGCCCAATAACCAATTTGGTCCCGAGGTAAGGAATAACCAGTTACACCAAAAGATGCAGTCAATACAGCCAGAACCACACCTGTAACCCAAGTTAATTCACGAGGTTTTTTAAACCCACCTGTAAGATACACACGAAATACGTGCAGAATCATCATTAGAACCATCATACTTGCTGACCATCGATGAACTGATCGAATTAACCAACCAAAGTTGGCTTCAGTCATTATGTATTGAACAGAGGAAAAGGCCTCCGTAACAGTTGGACGATAGTAAAAAGTCATAGCAAAACCCGTAGCTACTTGTACTAAAAAACAAGTAAGCGTGATTCCTCCTAGACAATAAAATATGTTGACATGAGGAGGAACATATTTACTAGTTATATCATCTGCAATCGCTTGAATCTCGAGACGTTCCTCGAACCAATCATATACTTTATTGAGATAGGGAATCCGAGAGCACCCCCCCCCTGAGAACCGTATATGAGAATTTAATCTCGTACGGCTCAAACAGAAACACACAAATACCGATTTCGACAGATATGCAATAGAAAGTTAAAAACTTCTTAGCTGCTCGATTCAATTTGTCCCAAAGATAGGAAGTAAAAAAAATCCGAAATCTCTTCTTTGTGATGCTAATGCCAAAAATATCAAGTTAGCTCGTACACCTTTCTTTATATTAATCGTTCCAGGCCTCTTGAATCTTCTCTTTCCTATTTTTGTTTGTTTTTGTTATTTAATTTGTTGTTTTTTGTGCGTAATGCGGGTCGACTTTTGTTTTACTGTTGATAGGAATTCCCTTGTTAAGACCCTATAAATCAATTAAAACCTCAGATTCATACAAGAACCACGATGATTTAATCCCAAACTAAATAAAAGGGTTCTTTGAGTAAAAACCATTTGATCATCACTTATTCAATTTCAATGAGTGGATGTAATGACTCAACAAAATCTAGAGAAAGAAGTTGTTCTTCAGATAAAATTAATTTAATAAGTCTAAAGAAATCAAAATTATTTAATTTAGGAAATACCCATCTGAAATTTTTTTTTAGTCCGGTTGCGAGGTCTAAATAATAGGTATGAATCATAGTTAGAATATTTCTTTTCTTAATTTTTTCTATAATATTCCGTGTTCCAGATATTAGAATAAATATCCGACGGAGTAGAATCATCTTAATAGAGATGACAGGGTCGTTCTCTGTATTATCAATAGGATCAATTATAACAAGTCACACGCTCATATTCCGGAAATACCGAAAAAAGAAATACCACAGTCGAACTACCAAAAAGGTCTATAAATCCAAGTTTTAAATAAAAATTTTTTTGATTGAAAAACTAGAGCTTCATAGTTCTTATGAACCTAACTCATTGAAATTCCATCCAGTAAAACGGAAGAATTATAAATTTCCAAAATAATAGATAGGAATATTGCAAATAGAGCCATTGCAACTCCCATAAGTGGTGTAGTCCCCCAGCCCGGAGCTACTTTACCATATTCCGAATTCAATGGTTTCAATAAACTCCCTACAGTAGTTTGTCTTGGCCTAGATCTAGAACTACCCTCAACGGTTTGTGTAGCCATAAATCCTATTTAATCATTGGTTGAGATCGGTTGACTTTGTATACTATTCCGTTGTAATTGTAAATAAATAAACGATCTTATCGTAGATTCATTGTGATCTTGAAATTTTCTAAAAATGGAAACAGCAACCCTAGTCGCCATCTTCATATCAGGTTTACTTGTAAGCTTTACGGGGTACGCCTTATATACCGCTTTTGGGCAACCCTCTCAACAACTAAGAGATCCATTCGAGGAACACGGGGACTAGACTCGTTGAAGTAATGAGCCTCCTGATATGGGGGCCCATTACTTCAGTTGATATAATGAAAAATTATTTCATTATTTTTTAGTCGGAACCTTAGGTGGTTCTCGAAAAAAGATAGCGAAAAAAATTATCCCTAAAGTCGAGACTAAAAGGAATGTATAAACCAATGCTTCCATAGATTCGATCGTGGTTTACAATTATAGCTTTCACATCTATTCGTTTGAGTGGGATCATTTACCATACCATAAAAAAAGAGGGGAAAGAATCAACGAAAAGAAGTTGATTCAAGTCTCTATTTTTTTCTCGGGTACCCGAGAAAAAAATAGAGATAGAGGATAAAGATGCCAGAGCAGTCTTGTATCAAACTACTTGTCTCTTTGTAGTTGGATCTCCAAGTTTTTGGAATGCTCCAAATTCCACTTGAGCATCCAAATCCGGATCAATACCAGCAAAAACATCTCTAAACAAGGTTCGAGCGCCATGCCAAATATGTCCAAAAAAGAAAAGCAAAGCAAACGAAGCATGCCCAAAAGTGAACCAACCCCTTGGACTACTACGAAAAACACCATCAGATTTCAAAGTAGCCCGGTCTAATTCAAAAATTTCGCCTAATTGTGCGCGCCTAGCATATTTTTTCACAGTAGCAGGATCGCTATAATTGACTCCATTGAGTTCGCCACCATAGAACTCAACAGTTACACCTACTTGTTCAACACTATACTTCGATTCTGCCCTTCGAAAAGGAACATCTGCCCGAACAATTCCATCTCCATCTACTAAAACTACCGGGAATGTTTCAAAAAAAGTAGGCATACGACGTACAAAAAGCTCGCGCCCTTCTTTATCTCTAAAGACGGGATGTCCTAACCATCCAACAGCTATTCCATCCCCGCTATCCATTGAGCCCGCTCTGAATAATCCCCCTTTTGCCGGATTATTACCAATGTAATCATAAAAGGCTAATTTTTCAGGAATTTTAGACCAAGCTTCCGATAAACTTAGATTTTCAGCTAGTCCGGCACCAACTCTTCGATATATCTCTTGCTGGAAGTATCCCTGATCCCACTGATAACGAGTGGGACCAAATAACTCGATTGGGGTTGTTGCTGAACCATACCACATAGTTCCAGCAACAACAAAAGCTGCAAAAAAAACAGCAGCGATACTACTAGAAAGTACAGTTTCAATATTGCCCATACGTAATCCTTTGTAGAGACGTTGAGGCGGACGGACACTAAGATGGAATAGGCCTGCTAATATGCCCAGTGTACCTGCTGCAATATGATGAGAGGCGATTCCGCCGGGAACAAAAGGATCAAAACCTTCCGCGCCCCACGCTGGACTTACAGATTGTACTTTTCCAGTTAGTCCATAAGGATCAGACACCCATATTCCAGGACCATATAAGCCTGTTACATGAAATGCGCCAAAGCCAAAGCAAGCCACTCCTGAGAGAAATAAATGAATTCCAAAGATTTTGGGCAAATCCAAAGAAGGTTTTCCCGTACGTTCATCACAGAATATTTCTAAGTCCCAATACACCCAATGCCAGATGGCCGCCAAAAAACACAAGCCAGAAAACACAATATGTGCTCCTGCCACGCCTTCATAGCTCCAAATACCCGAATTCGTTACAGTTCCTCCTGAAATACTCCAACCACCCCATGAATTGGTTATTCCTAAACGAGTCATGAAGGGTATAACGAACATACCTTGTCTCCACATTGGATCAAGAACGGGGTCAGAGGGATCAAAAACCGCCAATTCGTATAGAGCCATCGAACCGGCCCAACCAGAAACTAGAGCCGTATGCATTATATGGACAGAAAGCAATCGGCCGGGATCATTCAATACGACAGTATGAACACGATACCAAGGCAAACCCATGGAAATACCCCTTTCTCAAAGAAAAATAGACACTATGTAATTTTATCGCATTGCAATAGACTTATACTATTTACCTAACCTTTTCAGCGAATTCTGTATGAGAAAAGGTTACTTTTTATTGTATTCCGTTGAAAATAACGGCTGAATTCTGTTCGTAAGAACAAAGAGAAGCAGATCTATTCTATACCCGATAAGTACCAATACGCAATGGGAGCATTAGTCCTGTTTTGGGGGAATGAATGTATGGATACTTTTTTATTATTCGAACGATCTATCTCTTCATTAAGATTTTTATTTATTAATTCTGTCTTTCTCTAAAAACCTTCGAATTTGTGTTCGAATTTGTGTATTGTATAAAGTAAAAGTAGAAAAAATAGAAAAAAAAATGATGAAGACAATAAACTCATTCTTACGTTTCCATATTAAAGTGAAGTATAGTACTTAAATTTTTTCTTTAATTTAATGCCCATTGGTGTTCCAAAAGTACCTTTTCGGAGTCCTGGAGAGGAAGATGCAGTTTGGGTTGACGTATAGTGCGACTTGTCAGACATATTGGGTCATATGGGATTTCCCCATTTTCTCCCCCGATCGAGATATCCTCTGTTTCGCCCAAGAAATATTGTATTGATTGAAGAATCAATCATGCGTAGCGTGAAGTTAAATTAGATTAATTTAGATTGAGGAGCAATATTCTTAATTAGAAGAATTTATGGTTAACTTGGACTCAAAAAATTGAGTATCCAGGCTCTGCTCATAAAATACCAAATGGGTAATAGTAATATATGTAGAATTACCGCTTGTAGCTATGCATAGAAGATTCTTATATTTTATTTATTTAATTAGAGAGGCACTCTTAAACTGCCATGTCAACCATTATAATAAATACATCGAATCGTTTTTGGGGGGCATGAAACGAATTGAAAAAAAGTCGTAGCAAAAAGAAGTGGTACTGAGATCATTTGTCCTATATGTACAACTAGAATTCGGATAGATCTTTCCCCGGAGTAGAACATGAACCTAAAAGAATTCAAAGGGCCCATTCAGGAACAAGAAAATGACATCGTGATTTAAATCTCGACGAAACAATACATCAATGAAAGGTTAATTAAATAAGTTCAGTAAATTCTTTTTTTTTAGGGAAGGGGTCAAAACTCTTTTTTTTTATGGAAGAAAAAACCCCTTCATTAGAAAAGAAGAAATCTCTTAAAAAAAAAAAGAGATAGGATTGGAATCGACACATTGATTCTTTATTTTCGCAATTTTTTTGAACCGTATGCATCCAAAGATGCACGTACGGTTCAAAAGGGATATAATTTTGTCCTAATCAACCGACTTTATCGAGAAAGATTACTTTTTTTAGGCCAAGAAGTTGATAGCGAGATCTCAAATCAACTTGTTGGTCTCATGGTATATCTCAGTATAGAAGATGATACTAAGGATCTTTATTTGTTTATAAACTCCCCTGGCGGATGGGTAATACCAGGAATCGCTATTTATGATACTATGCAATTTGTTTCGCCCGATGTACATACAATATGCATGGGATTAGCCGCTTCAATGGGATCCTTCATTCTGGTCGGAGGAGAAATTACCAAACGTCTAGCATTCCCCCATGCTTGGCGCCAATGAGTTTTTATTTGAAAAAAAAAAAGAAGAAGAAGACTATGCCTTCGCCATATTGAATATGAATAATAGGTAATAATAGCATGGCACTTCGAGTTCGATATGAACAAACTATTATTGTTTTTCCTAACACGATATTTTTTATCGAGATAGTAGTATGAAAAAAGATTATTTCCGACTTGATCTTCTATGTCGGGAGTACATTTCAGCGTCACAAACCATTTTCTTCCACACCAGAAGCCTTTTTCTGATATTTCTCTTACGAAGAAAAGAGTACGAAAAAAAAAAAGATAATTTTTTCTTATTTGATCGTATCAAAAAGAAACTTTGGGATTGCTAAATCACAGACGAGATAAATATAGAAAGCAACAGAACCATCATAGTATTTTTTTTTACATTACAATATGAATGAAAGGAAGGGTGGTAAATGGATCATTCAACAATCTAGGTCGGATGGATTCTTTTTTTTTTTCTTCGATAGAATAGAAGGGGGAAAGGGGAAATTCCATTGCAGAGCCGTATGCAATGCGCAAAAGGTGCCTGTACGGTCCGTCGTTCAATTCTATTTTTTTTTTTTTAGTCCTTACTTTAATCCAATTCTTCAAGATAGAAGAACCGTTCATGCATGATGTTAGATCAATATTATATTATCAGGGTTATGATTCACCAACCTGCGAGTTCTTTTTATGAGGCACAAGCAGGGGAATTTATCTTGGAAGCGGAAGAACTACTCAGACTTCGCGAAACCCTCACAAAGGTTTATGTACAAAGAACAGGTAACCCTTTATGGGTTATATCCGAAGACATGGAGAGAGATGTTTTTATGTCAGCAACAGAAGCCCAAGCTCATGGCATTGTTGATCTTGTAGCGGTCGAAAATGAAACCACTGGGGATTTCGCCTAAATCTACGATTCCCTCCATAATTCTATTTTTCCGTGATTTGATATTGAATGTAAATAATTCATAATCATCAATAAATCAGGTTAAGATCGATCTAAACCAACCTATTTTATTATATATATGTATGATATGCCGACAATTAAACAACTTATTAGAAACACAAGACAGCCAATACGAAATATCACGAAATCTCCCGCACTTAGGGGGTGCCCTCAACGACGGGGAACATGTACTCGGGTGTATGTGCGACTCGTTTAGATCATGAGTTCAAACAAAATAAAATAAATGCAGCAATTTTTCAAGTACCAATCACCAGTACCAAGGAATAAAGATAGATAGGATGGAAAAACGTTATTTACTATCTATAAAGGATCCATCATCTACCTATATTTTTGTGTATGAAATTTATGGTTTCCATTGGTGCAAATCCAATCACCTCAGTTTGAGATGAGAAGTAATTCCCCATTGGTAGCAAATAGTTATCTATTAAGCGGAGGAAATAGTACTATAAGAAGCAAAAAGGTTATGTTCCTATTCTTGAAAGAACGGACTAACAAGGTCAGCTACCTAGCCAACTTTCATAATTAAATGCCGTCACTGTATGGATAACCCTTTTGTGAAAAGAACTATTACTGATTGGTAGAGCTAAACTAAGGAGTGTGAACTATACAAGTTCACAATAACATTTGGTTAAATGAAAGAAAAGGCTCCGGTGTATAGAGAGGACCTCACCGTTTACGAAGTAACCATAGAAACGATGGAACCCACTATTTTTTTTTTTTTATCGCTAGAATTTATTCTTTCTGGGTAAAATAAAATACCCGGAAAGAATAAAAAATCGTGGTTGGGAAGGTCATAGTAGCAAAAGCCATTGGAATTTATATTTTATATATCGGAATAATCCGTTTTGGTATTAATTAACTAGAGGGGGATAAGAGGATGACTGAAAGAAAAGAAATCAATTAGTTATTCATTAAAGTTTAATTTGATTCAATGACCAGAGTTAGACGAGGATATATAGCTCGGAGACGTCGAACAAAAATTCGTTTATTTGCATCAACCTTTATAGGGGCCCATTCAAGACTTACCCGAACTGCTACTCAACAGAAAATGAGAGCTTTGGTTTCCTCTCATCGGGATAGGGGCAGACAAAAGAGGGACTTTCGTCGTTTGTGGATCACTCGAATAAATGCAGCAGCTCGTGAGAATATGGTATTCTATAGTTATAGTAAATTCATGCACAATCTGTACAAGAAGCAATTGCTTCTTAATCGTAAAATACTTGCACAAATAGCTATATCAAATAAGAATTGTCTTTACATGATTTCCAATAAGATTAGCAAATAAAAGAGATTCAAAAGTCATATATCATATATATGAATAGCGAAAACAGAATAGAATTCCCCGGAGAATGGACTCCGGGAAGATAGAATAAAAATTAATTTAAGTAGTGGGGATGAACGAACATCTTTCAAAAAAAAAAAGATTTCTTCTTTCCCTATTTGTTGTTTCTTATAACACAACAATCAAATCTGGATTCGAGGTTTTTGAGCAAAACATCAATCTGAGCTTGAGTTCCACTTGGAGTTTTGAATCAATAGGAAGAGTATATCTATTTATTTCGGGTTCTAGGACCAGCAGTTCTAGGGATCGACTCAGCTCTCTCAAACTGTTTTTCATTATTAAGAAAAGGTAACAAAGATAAAATACGAGCTTGTTTTATAGCAATAGTAATTAATCGTTGTTGTTTCAAGGTCAATCTATTCACCCGTCTAGATAATATTTTTCCTTGTTCACTAATAAATCGACTAATTAAACTCATGTTTCTATAATCAATTTGATCCCCCGATTCAATTGGGGGAAAACGCTTACGAAAAGATCGCTTGGATTTGCGAAAAGGTTGCTTGGATTTATCCATGGTTTATTCCTTATCTCTAAATTTCTATTTCTTTATTCATTTCAGATCTGACCGAAATGGGTTTCCTTTTTTTATTTGTATATTATATATTTATATACATATATATGTTAAGTTTTTATTTTTCCTGCTCCTTTGAAAAATAATACACTACATATGTTCCATTCGATCTATTTCTTTATTTCCCCATGAATCGTATGCTTGTGACAATAACGACAAAACTTTCTCAAGTCTAATCGACTGGGTGTATTGTGTCGATTCTTTTGAGTAATATATCTAGAAATGCCCGGCAATTTCTTATTGACACCATTTTGGGCACAACTGGTACACTCCAAAATAACTCTAACTCGGACATCTTTACCCTTAGCCATGAACCTCCTTTAAATTTTTGATCGACTTAATTCTTCTATTTTCGACCCGAATCGAAATCTAAGAAGACGAAAAGAACAAAAAAGAAAAAAAAAAATATATAAATAGAAATAGAAGTTACTAACTAGGTAATTCCAATTAATACTAATAGAAATTAATAGAATATAATAATATTCTGTAAGTAATACAATTTTTTCTAATTATCAATTATTCTTTCCAGTATTTTATTTAAGTATCCTTTTTTCTATGCTACGATTTCGTGGAATTTTTTACCCTATACGGAAACCTCTTTTCCATTTCTGTTCTCCAAAATAAAATAGGATCTTAAACTAGAATTAAAAAAAAGGGAATGACAAAGCATCGGGGAATAAACGATTAATTTCTATCAATAGACCTGCTAAAGACCCAAACCATAGAGTAGTTAGCACGGGTGCTGTGGAGAGATATGTTTTTATATCCCGCATTGAAAATCCTCCTTCTTTATTGTAATACATATATGGTCAGATGCTGTAGTTCAAGATCATTTGTCTTTTTTGTACGGAATTCCTAACAAAAATAAATATCTACAATGAGCAGTAGATGAGGTTTTCCTATCCCTGTCCCTAAAAAAGAAAGGGGGTGCCCCTTTCTTTTTTCTTAAGCATTATAATAAATATTCATTCTTTTTTTATATGTTAGGTTTCAGATGTATATAATTTTTTGATTATTTATTATATGAAACCAAAAAGAAGAAATGACAAGAAAATTATATATGGATACAGAAAAAAATAACGATGTGGAAAACAAGACATGGATTTTGTACAATGACATTGTACAACAATTTTAAAAGGGATGTAGCGCAGCTTGGTAGCGCGTTTGTTTTGGGTACAAAATGTCACGGGTTCAAATCCTGTCATCCCTACCTATTACTTCTCCTAGGGGTCAGTAACGAAGGATTAATTGAGTGAGATCAATTAAATAAAAATGAAATCAAATAAGGCATTCATTATCTTTCATTTTTTACATGCATTGGTATGCAAGACTGGGGTACAAAAAAAAAAATACTTTTCTTTACAATCGCAGTTCTTGTCATAAGAAAGCGCTCTTAGTTCAGTTCGGTAGAACGCGGGTCTCCAAAACCCGATGTCGTAGGTTCAAATCCTACAGAGCGTGATTCCATTTATTTTATTTCGAATCATAATAAAAAAAAACTAAACAAAACACGGTTGAATTGCAACTTGAATTTGACCTCCTCTTTGCAGGAGGTCAATCGAGAAAAAATGCTATTCAATCAAAGGTCCAACTGATCACCGCGTCTGTATTGTAAATACGCAGTTACAAATAATCCCGCTAAAGTAATAGGAATTAGACCTAAGACGATTCCAAATAGAGAAACTTCAATCATTTCAATTTGTTTGAGGAGATAAAAAGAAAGGTATGATCTATCCCTAAATATTAATCTGAAAAATCCGCGAATCTCAATGACCAAGAGTTACCAATATAGACCAAGAATTAACAATTGACATGGGAAGTTACCGTAGAATACCTGAAGGAAAAATCTTTATTTTTATTAATTTGTTCATTCAATTCATTTCAAATAAGTCGTATCTTGTTCAATCCAATCAATAGAGCTGGAGTTATAGTTGAAGCAGCCAATAAAAAACCGAAATAACTAGTTATAGTAGGCATGAAAGAGCTAAATTAGATATCTTCTTTTGCTACATATGTTGATAAAACACTTACCTAAGTTTCTATTTTTTCAGATATGACGGTAAGAAAAAATCAATTGACAAGAATAGTTCTAATTGAAAGTTCTTAATTCATTAGTCATTATAGATAGCAAAAAAAAA